TATGTTATTCAATAGATCAATAGAAAATTCCTCAAATTCCTTATAAGGTGTTTCCATTATTGGCTTCGTAATAGAAAGTAAAGATCTTGGAAAAGTATGAATCAATGGGTTCTAATAATTCATGAAAGATATTATCATATTCACACATTTCAATTATATGTGAAATCTATAAACCCTTTTTTTGGTTAAAAGTTTTTTTGTTCGAATCTTTCATTTCATTTCAAGTAATTGGTTGGTCGTACAATAAATATACTATAATAAATACAAAATACAAGAATAGATAATATTTAATGAAAGAAAGAGAACATAGTTGGAACAATCAATATTCGTGATGCAACAAGGGTTGCATTAGATGCAAAACAAAGGTTCTTTCTTGACCGAACTACAAGTATGTAACTCCATGATATGGAAAGACAGAATATAGAACCTAAAAGGATAATGGAAGTTGTTCGTCTTTGAATCTAGTTGGACCCCCCAAAAAGAATAAAAATGAAAGTAAAGGTTTTTTTTTTTTTTTGATAGATCGTTTCGATATATCGTAGGGCACTTTTTTTCTTCTCATTCGAGATATTATGGCCAATTAACCAACCTATTAATGTACTGAATCCAATGAGCTAAAAAAAAATAAGTAAAAGGTAATATCAGGTCGTTCGCCCCAAAAAGGATTAGATCCTTTTTATTGAAAAAGAAAAGAAATGATCAAAATTGAAGTTCTTTTCAAATCCAATTTTTTTATTTTATTCCAAAATTACTTAAATATAATTTCATTTTTGAATGAAGTTACACGACAAAATTCTTATTACTATTACTTTACTCAACTCACGAATTGCACAATGAATCTGTCGATTCGGAATCACAGGACCGATCGATGTCACAGCTGATGAATCAAGAACTTTCAATTGAACTAAACTAATCCTGTCAATTGGTTTTTTCTTACCGTTACTGTTGTATCTGAGAAAATTGAAACTTAGGTAAGTGTTTTATCAACATATGTAACAAAAGAACATATCTAATTTAGCTCTTTCATGCCTACTATAACTAGTTATTTCGGTTTTCTACTGGCTGCTTTAACTATAACCCCAGCTCTATTGATTGGTTTGAATAAGATACGACTTATTTGAAATGAATTGAATGAACAATTCATAAAAATGAATATCTCTCTGAGATTCCAGGTGTTCCATGGTTCCTTTCCACATCAATTGCCAATTCTTGGTTATTGAGATTCACGGATAATTCAGATTAATATTTAGGGATAGATCTTACCCATCTTTTTATCCCCTCAAAAAACCGAAATATGATTGAAGTTTTTCTATTTGGAATCGTCTTAGGTCTAATTCCTATTACTTTGGCAGGATTATTCGTAACTGCATATTTACAATACAGACGTGGTGATCAGTTGGACCTTTGATTGAGTAACATTTATTTTTTTTGATTGACCTCCTCCCTGCGGGAGGTCAAATTCAAGTTTCAATTAAACTTTTTTTTTTTAAGTTTTTTTATTGTGATTCGACATAACATAAACGGAATCACGCTCTGCAGGATTTGAACCTACGACATCGGGTTTTGGAGACCCGCGTTCTACCGAACTGAACTAAGAGCGCTTTCTTATTACATTACAGGAGATACGACTGTAGTGTAAAGAAAAGGGTTTTTTACCCCCAAACATATCTTGCATACGTATAGCATGCAAAAATGAAAGATTATGTCCAATTTAAATCGATCTTAATTAATCCCTCGTTACTGCCCATAAGAGAAGTAATAGGTAGGGATGACAGGATTTGAACCCGTGACATTTTGTACCCAAAACAAACGCGCTACCAAGCTGCGCTACATCCCTTTTTAAAGTTCTTGTACAGTGTCATTGTACAAAATCCCTGTCTTGTTTTCCACATTGTTATTTTCCCCTCTATCTATATAGAATTTTCTTGTCATTTCTTCTTTTTGGTTTCATATAATAAAAGAATTTTATACATCTGAAACCTAACGTATAAAAAAAAATTTAAATTTATCTTATCGGTGTATCGTATAAAAGTGTATCGTATAAAAAAAGAATAAAAATTTATTGGAAATGCTCAGGAAGAAGGGGTCATCTTTTTCTTTTTTAGGGACAGGAAAATTTCATCTATTGGTTCATTGTACATATCTATTTTAGTTAGGAATTCCGCGTAAAGTAAAAAAAAATACAAATGATCTTGAACTACAACATCTGACCATACATATATGTATTACAATAAAGAAGGAGGATTTTCAATGCGAGATATAAAAACATATCTCTCCGTGGCACCTGTGCTAATTACTCTATGGTTTGGGTCTTTAGCAGGTCTATTGATAGAAATTAATCGTTTATTCCCAGATGCCTTGTCATTCCCTTTTTTTTCATTCTAGTTATTAATATGCGAAGAAATGAAGAAAATTAGGGATACAATTCTACGTTACGTGACTAAAATTTCGCCCTTTCCTTTTTTTTTTCAGTTCTTTAGGATAGGAAGGAAAGAAAAAGAAAAAGTGTATTGAACCTCGACAAAAATCTGGTGAATCTAAGATCGAATTTGGGGGAACAGAAATGGAAATGTGTATCCAGATCTAGGGCAGGATCCACGAAATCATAGCATAGAAAGAAGATACTTAAATGAAATATTGGGATTTAAGATAGGAATAATTGATAGTTAGAAAGAAATTGTATTACTTAATTATTACTTTATTATTAATTATTACTATTATTATTACTATTACTTATTATTACTATTACTCTATTAATATTAATTGTAATTATATAATTACAACACATACAACACAACGAAATCTTTAGCTTTAGAAATGAAAATGGAATTTCAAGTTAGTAACTTCTATTGATTTTCTTATTGATTTTTTTGTTCTTTTATTCTTCTTCAGTTCGGGTCGAAAATAGAAGAAGTTAAGTCGATCCAAATCAAAAGGGGGTTCATGGCCAAGGGTAAAGATGTCAGAGTCAGAGTTATTTTGGAATGTACCAGTTGTGTCCGAAATGGTGTCAATAAAGAATCGCCGGGTATTTCTAGATATATTACTCAAAAGAATCGACACAATACATCCAGTCGATTAGAATTGAGAAAATTTTGTCACTATTGTCACAAGCATACGATTCATGGGGAAATAAAGAAATAGATGGAACGGAACGTGTGCGCGATCTTTCCAAGGAACAGGAAGAGGAAGAACTTTACATATTTAAGTTAACATATTTAAATTTAAGTTAACATATTTAAATTAAACATATACATATTTAAACATATTTAACTTAACATATATAAAACATATAACATATATAATATATAATATAATATATAATATAACATATATAATATACATAATATATAAAATACAAACCAAACCCGATTTTATATATATTTTATATATATATATATACATGCATATGATGTGTATTATATATGATATGTATAATATAAACGATGTGAATCAAAGCCTATTTTGGTCAGATCTGAAATGAATAAAGAAATAGAATTTTAGAGATAAGGAATAAACCATGGATAAATCCAAGCAACCTTTTCGTAAATACAAGCGATCCTTTCGTAGGCGTTTGTCCCCAATTGGATCGGGGGATCGAATCGATTATAGAAACATGAGTTTAATTAGTCGATTTATTAGTGAACAAGGAAAAATATTATCTAGACGGGTGAATAAATTGACCTTGAAACAACAACGATTAATTACTATTGCTATAAAACAAGCTCGTATTTTATCTTTGTTACCTTTTCTTAATAATGAGAAACAATTTGAGAGAGCCGAGTCGATCCCCAGAACTTCTGGTCCTAGAACCAGAAATAAATAAACATACTCCTCAATTGACTCAAAACTCCAATCGGAACTCAAGCTCAGATTGATGTTTTGTTCAAAAGGCCTAGAATCCCGATTTATTTCTTGTGTTATAAGAAATAAAAAAGTGGGGGAAGAAGAAATTTTTTTTTATTGAAACATGTTCGTTCATTCCTATTACTTATCTTACTTAATTTTCTTTATTCTATCTTCCCGGAGTTCATTCTCCGGGGAATTCTGTTTCAATTTCAATCATTTCTGTATTATATTTTAGAATATCATATCCTTTATTTGATAATCTTATTGGAAATCATGTAAAGACAATTCTTATTTGATATAGATATTTGCGCAAGTATTTTACGATTAAGAAGCAATTGCTTCTTGTACAGATTTGGTATTAATCTACTATAATTATAGAATACCTTATTCTCACGAATTACTGCATTTATTCGAGTGATCCACAAACTACGAAAATCCCTCTTTTGCCTGCCTCTATCTCGATGAGAGGAAACCAAAGCTCTCATTTTCTGTTGAGTAGTCGTTCGAGTAAGTCTTGAATGAGCCCCAATAAAGGTTGATGCAAATAAACGAATTTTTGTTCGACGTTTCCGAGCTGTATATCCTCGTTTAACTCTGGTCATTGAATCAAATTAAACCTTAATGAATAACTAATTGATTTCTCTTCTTTCAGTCATCCTTTACCCCCCGTCAATTAATAACAAATAGATTATTCCGATATATAAAATATAAATTCCAATGGCTTTTGCTACTATGACTTTCCCCAACCACAATTTTTTATTCCTTCCAGGCATTTCACCTGGAAATAAGAAATTCTAACGATACCAATAAAAAAAAAATAGGGGGTTCCATCGTTTCTATGGTTACTTTTTTTTTTTAAACGGTGAGGTCCTCTTTATACACCGGAGCCTCTTCTTTTATTTTATCAAATGTTATTGTTAACTTGTATAGTTCACACTCTTTGGCTCTACCCATCAATTATACAGTAATAGTTCTTTTCACAATAAGAGTTATTCATACAGTGACGGCATTTAATTATGAAAGTTAGCTAGGTAGCTGACCCTCTTAGTCCGTTCTTTCAAGAATAGGAGTATCCCCTTTTTGCTTCTTATAATACCATTTCCTCCGCTTAATAGATAATCATTTGCCCCCAATGGAGAATTCCTTTTCATCTCAAATCTAGGTGATTGGATTTGCACCAATGTAAACCATAAATTCCAAACTATAGGTATATGATAGATCTTCTCTATCTATCCTATTCATTGGTACTGGTCATTGATACTGGAAAATTGTCTCATTTGTTCGAACTCATGATCTGAACGAGTCGCACATACACCCTAGTGCATGTTCCTCGACGCTGAGGACATCCTCTAAGAGCGGGAGATTTCGTGACATTTCTTATTGGCTGTCTTGTGTTTCTAATAAGTTGTTTAATAGTTGGCATGTCGGATGTATATATAGAATTCCAGAATGGAATGGGGTGGTTTAGATCGATCTTAACCTGATGATTGATGATCATGAATTTTTTTTTCTATTCAATATCAAATCGCAGAAAATTCGAATTATGGTTTGAAATGGATTTACATGAAATTCCTAGTATTTTCATTTTCGACCGCTACAAGATCAACAATGCCATGAACTTGGGCTTCTGTTGCTGACATAAAAACATCTCTTTCCATGTCTTCGGATACAACCCATAAAGGATTACCCGTTCTTTGTACATAAACCTTTGTGAGGGTTTCGCGAAGTTTCAGTAGTTCTTCCGCTTCCAGGATAAATTCGCCTGCTTGTGCTTCATAAAAAGAACTAGCAGGTTGGTGAATCATAACCCTGATGATATTGATATAACATCATGAACGGTTCTTCTATCTTGCATGATTGGGCTAAAGTAAGGGATAAAAAAATATAAGAAAAAATAGAATTGTACAACCGTACGGGCATCTTTTGTGCATACGGCTCTACAATGGAATTTTCTTTTTCTTCTCTTCTATTCTATTGAAGAAAGAAATAGAATCCATCCGATCCAGATCGTTGAATGATCCATTTACCACCCTTCCTTTCGTAGGAGTAAAAAAAATACTATGATGGTTCCGTTGCTTTATATATTTATTTTGTCTGTGATTTAGCAATACCAAAGTTCCTTTCTGATACGATCAAATAAGGAAAAAAATGATCTTTTTTTTTTTCATTTTTGTACTTTATTCTTTTATAACATAAATATCAGAAAGAGAATTCTGGTGTGGAAAAGAATGGTTTGTGACGCTGAAATGTACCCCCAACACATAAGATCAAATCCGAAATGACCTCTGTTTCATACTACTATCTCGACATAAAATCTCATGTTATGAAAAAAACAATAATGGTTTGCTCATATCGAACTCGAAGTGCCATGCTATTATTACTTATTATTCATATTCAATATGGGAAGGCATAGTATTCCTTTTTTTTTTTTCAAATAAAAAAACTCATTGGCGCCAAGCGTGAGGGAATGCTAGACGTTTGGTAATTTCTCCTCCGACCAGAATGAAAGATCCCATTGAAGCGGCTAATCCCATGCATATTGTATGCACATCGGGTGGCACAAATTGCATAGTATCATAAATGGCTATTCCTGGTATTACCCATCCGCCGGGAGAGTTTATAAATAAATAAAGATCCCTAGTAAAATCTTCTATACTGAGATATACCATGAGACCAACAAGTTGATTCGAGATCTCGCTATCAACTTGTTGGCCTAAAAAAAGTAATCTTTCTCGATAAAGTCGGTTGATTAGAACAAAATTGGTTCCCTTAGGAACCGTACGTGCACCTTTGGATGCATACGGTTCAAAAAAAAAATTGCGAAAAAAAAGAATCAATGTGTCGATTCCTGTTCTATTTCTTTTTTTTCTGTAACAGGTTTTTGTTTTTCTAATGAAGGGGGTTTTCTTCTTCTATTTTTCAAAAAACATAAGATGAGTTTTTGTTCCCTTACCTATAAAAAAAAAAAAAGAATTTACTGAACTTATTGAACTAACCTCTCATTGATGTATTGTTTCATCGAGATTCAAATCACGATGTCATTTTATTGTTCCTGAATGGGCCCTTTCCATTTTTTTAGGTTCATGTTTGTTCTACTCCGGGAAAAGATCTACCCGAATTCTATTTGTACATATAGGGCAAATGATCTCAGTACCACTTTTTTTTGTTACGACTTCTTTTTCAATTTGTTTCATGTCTTCTCCAAACTATTCGATGTATTCATCATACTACTCCATTGGTTGGCAGTTTGAGATCGCTCCTATAGCCTATAGTAAGTATAAGAGTCGTTTATGATACAAGTGGTAATCGTACATATATTATCAATTTGTTACCAATTTGGTATTTTCTGAACGGAGCCTGGAGACTTTATTTTATCAGTCCAAGTCAACCATAAATTCTTCTAATTGATAATATTGATCCCCAATATAAATTGATCGAATTGTACTTCACGCTCCAAATGATTGATGGTTCACTCAATCTCAATACAATATTTCTTGGGCGAAACGGAGGATATCTCGATCGGGGGAGAGAACGGGTAAATCCCATATGACCCAATATGTCTAACAAGTCGCGCTATACGTCAACCCAAACTGAATCTTCCTCTCCAGGATTCCGAAAAGGTACTTTTGGAATACCAATGGGCATTAAATTAAAGAAAAAAAATTAAGTACTATACTTCACTTTAATATGGAAACGTAACAATGGGTTTATTGTCTTCATCCTTTTTTCTGTTTATTCTATTTTCTAGATAGATTGATTGGAAGGTTTATAGAGTAAGATAGAATGAATAAAGAAAAATTTTAACGAACGGAGCAATCGATCGTTCGAATGATAAACAAGTATCTATGCATTCGTTCCCACAAAATGGGACCAATTCTCCCATTGCGTATTGGTACTTATCGGGTATAGAATAGATCTGCTTCTCTTTGTTCTTATGAACAGAATTGTTCCGTTATTTTCAATGGAACGGAATAAATATTAACTCTTTCTCATACAGAATCCACTGAAAAGGTTAGGTACTTAGGTACATAGTATAGTCCTTTCCAATGCGATAAAATAAGGTGACATAGTGTCTATTTATCTTTGATAAAGGGGTATTTCCATGGGTTTGCCTTGGTATCGTGTTCATACTGTCGTATTGAATGATCCCGGTCGATTGCTTTCTGTCCATATAATGCATACAGCTCTAGTTTCTGGTTGGGCCGGTTCGATGGCTCTATACGAATTAGCGGTTTTTGATCCCTCTGACCCTGTTCTTGATCCAATGTGGAGACAAGGTATGTTCGTTATACCCTTCATGACTCGTTTAGGAATAACCAATTCGTGGGGTGGTTGGAGTATTTCAGGAGGAACTATAACGAATCCGGGTATTTGGAGTTATGAAGGTGTCGCAGGGGCACATATTGTGTTTTCTGGCTTGTGCTTCTTGGCAGCTATCTGGCATTGGGTGTATTGGGATCTAGAAATATTCTGTGATGAGCGTACGGGAAAACCTTCTTTGGATTTGCCCAAGATCTTTGGAATTCATTTATTTCTCTCAGGGGTGGCTTGCTTTGGATTTGGCGCATTTCATGTAACAGGTTTGTATGGTCCTGGAATATGGGTGTCCGATCCTTATGGACTAACTGGAAAAGTACAATCTGTAAATCCAGCGTGGGGCGCGGAAGGTTTTGATCCTTTTGTTCCGGGAGGAATAGCCTCTCATCATATTGCGGCGGGTACATTGGGCATATTAGCGGGTCTATTCCATCTTAGTGTCCGTCCGCCTCAACGTCTATACAAAGGATTACGTATGGGAAATATTGAAACTGTACTTTCTAGTAGTATCGCTGCTGTTTTTTTTGCAGCTTTCGTTGTTGCTGGAACTATGTGGTATGGTTCAGCAACTACCCCAATCGAATTATTTGGTCCCACTCGTTATCAGTGGGATCAGGGATACTTTCAGCAAGAAATATATCGAAGAGTTAGCGCCGGACTAGCCGAAAATCTGAGTTTATCGGAAGCTTGGTCTAAAATTCCCGAAAAATTAGCTTTTTATGATTACATTGGTAATAATCCGGCAAAAGGGGGATTATTCAGAGCAGGCTCAATGGACAACGGGGATGGAATAGCTGTTGGATGGTTAGGACACCCCGTCTTTAGAGATAAAGAAGGGCGCGAGCTTTTTGTACGTCGTATGCCTACTTTTTTTGAAACATTTCCGGTAGTTTTAGTAGATGGAGACGGAATTGTGAGAGCCGATGTTCCTTTTAGAAGGGCAGAATCAAAGTATAGTGTTGAACAAGTAGGTGTAACTGTCGAGTTCTATGGTGGCGAACTCAATGGAGTTAGTTATGGTGATCCTGCTACTGTAAAAAAATACGCTAGACGTGCCCAATTAGGTGAAATTTTTGAATTAGATCGGGCTACTTTGAAATCCGATGGTGTTTTTCGTAGCAGTCCAAGGGGTTGGTTCACTTTTGGGCATGCTACGTTTGCTTTGCTCTTCTTTTTTGGACACATCTGGCATGGTGCTAGAACCTTGTTCAGAGATGTTTTTGCTGGTATTGATCCAGATTTGGATGCTCAAGTGGAATTTGGAGCATTTCAAAAACTTGGGGATCCAACTACAAGGAGACAAGTAGTCTGATACAACATTGCTCTGGTATCTTTCGCCTCCCCCTCTATTTTTTTTTTTTTGATTTGACATAAGGTACCGGAGAAATCTTGATTTGAATCACCATTTATTCTTTGACTCTTTACTTTTCTTTATATGGTAAATGATCCCAAATGAATAGGTGTGAAAGCTATAATTGTAAACCACGATCAAATCTATGGAAGCATTGGTTTATACATTCCTTTTAGTCTCGACTTTAGGGATAATTTTTTTCGCTATCTTTTTTCGAGAACCGCCTAAGGTTCCGACTAAAACTAAAAAAATGAAATAATTTTTCATTATCTCAATTGAAGTAATGAGCCTCCCAATATGGGAGACTCATTACTTCAACTAGTCCCCGTGTTCTTCGAATGGATCTCTTAGTTGTTGAGAGGGTTGCCCAAAAGCGGTATATAAGGCGTACCCAGTAAAGCTTACAAGTAAACCAGATATGGAGATGGCGACTAGGGTTGCTGTTTCCATTTTTAGATAATTTCAAGATCACAATGGATCTACGATAAGATCGTTTATTTACAACTACAACGGAATGGTATACAAAGTCAACAGATCTCAACCAATGAATAGTATTTTATGGCTACACAAACCGTTGAGGGTAGTTCTAGATCTGGGCCAAGACGAACTACTGTAGGGAATTTATTGAAACCATTGAATTCGGAATATGGTAAAGTAGCACCGGGCTGGGGGACTACACCACTTATGGGGGTCGCAATGGCTCTATTTGCGATATTCCTATCTATTATTTTGGAAATTTATAATTCTTCCGTTTTATTGGATGGAATTTCAATGAGTTAGGTTCATAAGAACTAGAAAGTCCTAGTTTTTCAATCAAAAAAATTACTTTACTTAAGAAAGACTCGGATTTCTAGACCATTCTGGTAGTTCGACCGTGAGATTTATTTGTTTCGGTATTTCCGGAATATGAGTGTGTGACTTGTTATAATTGATCCTATTGATAATACAGAAAATGGGCCTGTCATCTCTATCAAGATGATTCTACCTCGTCGGATATTTATTCTAGTATCTGGAGCACGGAATATATAGAATAGATCAAGAAAAGAAATATTTGAACTATGATTCATACCTACTATTTACTATTCAGACTTCGCAACCGGACTCAAAAAAAATTCAAATAGGTATTTCCTAAATCAAACGATTTTTCTTCTTTCAGTTTGAACAAAGGACAAATGTTTCTCTAGATTTTGTTGAGTCATTACATCCATTCATTGAATAAGTGATCATCAAACGGTTCTTACTCAGAGAACCTTTGAGTTTAGCTTGAGGCTTTGCTTGATTAAATCATCGTGGTTCTAGTATGAATCTGAGGTTTCAATTGATTCATAGGGTCTCAACAAGGGAATTCCTATCAATAGTAAAACTATTATTAATCTGCATTACGCACAAAAAAACAACAAATCAAATAACAAATAAAAAAATAGGGAAGAGAAGATTCAAGAGGCCTGTACCGATCAACATAAAGAAAGACGGATGAGCCAACTTGATATTTTTGGCCATCACAAAGAAGAGATTCCGGATTTTTGTTACTTCGTATCTTTGGGGCAAATCGAATCAAGTGACTAAGAAGTTTTGAACTTTCTATTACATATCCGTTGAAATCTGTATTTGTGTGTTTCCGCTTGAGCCGTACGAGATGAAATTCTCATATACGGTTCTCAGAGGGGGAATTCCTTTGGATTACCTATCTCAATAAGGTATATGATTGGTTTGAGGAACGTCTCGAGATTCAGGCGATTGCGGATGATATAACTAGTAAATATGTTCCTCCTCATGTCAACATATTTTATTGTTTAGGGGGGATCACACTTACTTGTTTTTTAGTACAAGTAGCTACAGGTTTTGCTATGACTTTTTACTATCGTCCAACCGTTACAGAAGCTTTTTCCTCTGTTCAATACATAATGACTGAGGTCAATTTTGGTTGGTTAATTCGATCAGTTCATCGATGGTCAGCAAGTATGATGGTTCTAATGATGATCCTGCACGTATTTCGTGTATATCTCACAGGTGGGTTTAAAAAACCCCGCGAATTAACTTGGGTTACAGGTGTGGTTTTAGCTGTATTGACTGCATCTTTTGGTGTAACTGGTTATTCCTTACCTCGGGACCAAATTGGTTATTGGGCAGTAAAAATTGTGACAGGTGTACCTGAAGCTATTCCTGTAATAGGATCGCCTTTGGTAGAGTTATTACGTGGAAGTGCTAGTGTGGGCCAATCCACTTTGACTCGTTTTTATAGTTTACACACTTTTGTATTGCCTCTTCTTACTGCCGTATTTATGTTAATGCACTTTCCAATGATACGTAAGCAAGGTATTTCGGGTCCTTTATAGAGAAGACAGATCATAGATATTTGTAATTGATCATATATCATATCGGGAAGGAACAATATTATTTCATTGCTACAAATATGGATTATTGAAAAAATAAGACATGTTATTTGGATACTTCTCTTCAACTACGAAGTATTGTATTTCTTAATTGATACGAATAGTTGAAGTAGATTTTCCGAAGAGAGGATGGATTATGGGAGTGTGTGACTTGAACTATTAATTGGGCCATGCAGATATATGATTTTATCCGCCACGTTGGAATTCATAACCAAATGTGTCTCCGCATCCAACCACCACGTAAGTCCCCCTATGTAGCAGAGGATAGGCAGGTTCGTTTGAGGAGAATCTTTTCCATGATCATACCCGAATCATGTCATGCATGAACAGGCTCCGTAAGATCCCGTAGATAAGTGATGTGGCATGATCCAATATTCTATCTATTCCACTTACTTAATTTTATTTATAGTGTAGAAATGCATTCATTTCCTCTGCATCGATCCCGATCTATGATACTATCGGAGTGAAATAAGGGATCTAAGGAAAAACAGTGGCTAGACTTTATTAGTAACAAGTAAATACTTTGTATGTAAGAAAATCGAGATGTTGTGGGGATAAACACCAATCAAAAGACATGAGACAATCCAAAA